AGGTAATATTTCCATTTCTTCATCAGAAGAGGGGTTCCTTTTGAAGACAAAATGGATTTTCCTTGAAATCTGAAATAATGGATGAAAGGATCCTTGAACAACCATAGGATAGTATGAAAATCATTACGAAAAACCACTAAAAAATGTTTTATTTTTCTATAAAAATGTGTTCGATTAAGAAAAGCTCTAGAAGACGTTGATCGTAAATGATAAGATTGTTTACGGAGAAAAACAAATATGGATTCCGATTCATATACATGAAAATTATATAGGAACAGAAATAATCTTTGATTCTCTTTTGAAAAAAAGAGATTCATTTTTGTTTTTTGAGTAATAAGACTATTCCAATTATGATACTTGTAGAGAAAGAATCTCAATAAGTGCAAAAAGGGAGTATCTTGTATCCAAGAGCGAAGGGTTTGAACCAATAGTTCCAGATGGATAGGGTAAGGTATTAGTATATCTAATACATGATTTAAATGTAATAATTTATCCTCTAAAAAAGGAAATATGGAATGAATTGATCGTAAAGTCATAGATTTGTCTATTTCTTTACTTTCTGGGGAAGATACTAATCGCAGTGAGAATGGAAGTTCCAGAATGACTGCAACCCCCTCTGATATCATTTGAGAATCCAAATTTTTATTATGCCCGAAAAAAAAAATTGGATTAGAATCATTCGTCAAAACAATCAAATGCTTCTGTTGATACATTCGAGTAATTACACGTTTAACAATTAGTAAACTATATTTATTGTCATAACCTAAATTTTCCATAGGCTCATAAAGAATCGATTTATTTAACCCATGATCATGAGCAAGTGCATAAATGTATTCCTGAAAGAGAAGTGGGTATAGGAAGTCCCGTTCTCGCGATCTATCTATCTTTAAATATCTTTGTAATTCTTCCATTTGAAATTCGATTTGAACCAAAACCGGGGATTTCTTGGGTCATCAAATGATAAATACATAGGTACGATACAGTCAAAACAAGGTATCAAGGTATATAGTAAGAAAAGATACCTTGGAAATGATTAATCCATGGATTCTCTCTTTTCCCATCCGATTGGTTCTTGTTCGTTATAAGATACCGAATATAGTTAGAAATCCTTTATTTTTGCAACCCGATCGCTCTTTTGACTTTAGAATTATGTTTCTCAATATACTGTTTCTTTTACACATTCGTCTCCGCACAGGAATATAATTAATAGAATAGTTAGGATTCAAAAAAAAAAAAGTGAAGAATCCACTTATTAAATTAAAGTGATTTCATAACCTTTGCCCGCCCCAGGGACTAATATATTTCTAACGTATAATTAGATCGGGTAATTGGTAATTATTCGAATTAAGAACCGAAGCTCGTTGCTCTTTTTGTTTCCCTATAATTGGAGCTTTTTTGCTCTATCCATTTATTCACTCGATCCAATCATAATTTATTTTTTGTACCGCTCTAAGAATTAAAACTCTAATAAACCAAACAAATATTTTTTTTTGTAACGATCCCGTAAGTACTCTATCTTAAGTACTCTATCTTAAAGTTATTCATTTATGATATGAGTTATTCATTTATACGACATGCTGTTTTTTCCATTCGTTCTCTCTCAGGATCAGTCGGGGGTCTTACAAACTCTACCAACGGTATGGACGAATCCGTTGCTTCATCCAAATGTGTAAAAGATTTTAGCCGCACTTAAAAGCCGAGTACTCTACCGTTGAGTTAGCAACCCAAAAATAGAATTATGGTGTGTAGATATGATCGGAATAAAAAAAGAGAGATTGGATTACCCTATCAAAAACATTTTTTCTAGTAAATTATGAACAATAACAGATATAATGAAAATCTTTTGAATTCCCGGATAAGATAATGAATAACCCCTTTAACTTTAAATAAAAATAAATTAAATTTTTACTATTATTTTATATTTTATTTTTTTTTAGAATACTATGACTATGTACTATGTTAGGTTAGAATACTATTCTTTTTTTTATTAAAATTTAGATTAATATTTTCTATTTTTGCTTATTCAGAAGAGACTTTCTCGCGTTGTATCAATTGAATCTAAGGAAATTATCGCTTAGATGAAGTAAAGTAAAAAAAAACTTATAGGGCGTGGATAAATAGATCTATTTATCCACGATCAATTATATTTGTTCAATACACTATTGTCAATATGAACGTTGAGAAATGAAAATTATATTAAAATAATAAGAATAAGAACTTGTGTTGGATTGGCACTTTATAGATAACCTACCTAGAGAATAAAAAAAGTGTGGATGTAGAAAAGAAAAAAATAATCAAAAATAATCAAGAAGAAAACCTCGGGTTTATTCAATATCCATAAGGATACCATAAGAAAGCTCGGCCCTTTTTTTAGGGGAGTCCCGCCAAAAACTACCTGATTGGGGGATAATCCCATACATAATTTTATGGATAGAACAAAAGATGGGGAAACGGGAGGGTAATAGTGAAGAAAAAATTACACAAAACTAGATATGTATTG